CGCCTGAATAATCAAAATAACTTCTGTTTATACATTATACAGAAATTTTGTTTATACAACTTAGTTTTTTTATTCTGCCAATTGAATAGAATTTTTAAGTAGAATCAGATTCGAATACAACAATTTTTTTTTTTAATTCAAAAATGAAAACGATCAAAAATTAATAAAATTAAGGTGAATAAAAAAACTTATTAGATAGCATTGATTCTGATATCTAATAAGTTCTACCTACTATTGGATTTGAACCAATGACTCCCGCCGTATGAAAGCAATACTCTAACCACTGAGTTAAGTAGGTCAGTTATCATCCCAAAAAGAAAAAGAAAGATATGGAATCCATCACATCAATGGATTCGAAATGTAAGATTAATTATATTATATATGGAATCTTATTTATAAGCAATATCGATCAAAGCAATAGGATGTTGCGTCATATAATATTTATATTGACAACAAATTAGCGACATTATAAAATATGTATCACAAACCAAAGGGCTATAGCTCAGTTAGGTAGAGCACCTCGTTTACACGCGCGCCAATGTTTTTTTTTTCAAAGAAGGCCATCATGTAATCAAAAGACTTATTAATAAGCCGATGTCTTACTCCATGACTTTTAGGGAACAATAGCCTGACACAAAAGATTCGGGTAAACTTAGGTATCCTTTTAGACGCCCAATATAACCCCATCATTGATTTAAGACCTTGATAAGGTAAATACGCAGTCTATTCAATGCTAGGCATAATGAGTATAAGGACCTCAAAAAATTTTCTTTTCTTCCTATCCTATGAACTTTAAGGTGTATAAAGTTTCATACTGTATTCTTTAAGCAGAAGCGGGGCAATGGAGATTCTATTTAACTTAGATTGATCTAAGTCAAAAGCAAACCTACATCAGGATAACCCTTCTTTGAAACACTTTGGTAGTGCTCTCGGATCGGAATCAATAAATCCGAGCACATAGAGCCATCTTGTTATCTTTCTATCAAGAGAATTATGGTAGACTAACTGATTATTTATATCAGTTAATGAATGAGCCCAATGCAAAAAAAAAAATGCATGTTGGGTTTTTGAAAAAGTTCGAATCATTTTGATAATAATAAGTTTGAGCTCTTTTACCGAGAAGGTCTACGGTTCGAATCCGTATAGCCCTAAAAAAAATTCAAATAAAAAAATTCTTGTTTTCATTTCTTCATTCTTTTTTTTCTTTGTTGTTTGTAACTGGTCGCTTGGGGGCGATTACTTGGTTCATCAAAAAAAAAACCATTCTCATAAGCTTGCTCGCAACAATCATTCCGGGCCGAGACATAAAACTGAAACCAAAAAAATCACATTTCAGTAGGTAAATCCAATTTGTATTTGTTCGAATCTTGATTAAGCAAACCATAATTTCTTCATTCCTCTTCATAGGTCAATCAATTACATATGAAATTTCCGCCCCTCCTGCCCGTAATTAACAAGTTAGTGAGACTTTTTTCTTTATCTTTTTGCTACCTATTCAAGCCTAATGAATTTTTCGAGGTAAAATCGTGACATGAACTCGATTAAAAACACATTCCAACCTAACCCAACCAAACCCCAATCCTCTAGTAAGTTACACGAGTTTAAGAATCACGTACTGTATTTATGGACAAGTTCACAAGTCGAAGTTTGAAAAATGATAAAATCTTTGAAAACTTTCATTGTTAACATTGTAAAATAGGTTTTTGGCATACTTCATGTACTTCGTAAAGAAAAAAAGGAGTTCTTTTTGCCGTATTCAATATCAATTCAATCTCAATATAAAGAATAGAAAGATAAAGTAAACAATATACTTCTTATATTCTTATTAATTCGTATTCCTTATTAATATTAATTAATATTTCGAATTAATAATAAATAATACAAATAAAGAATCTAAAAATAATATATAAATCTTAACTTAATATATAATTAGATTAATTAATGATCTAATCAATAATATAGTAATATACTAAAAAATGATAGTATAATATAGAAAAAAATATAGAAATTAGTAAATGATATAGAAAACTAATATAGAAATTTATATAGAAATTATTAATATATATAATGATTTTATTAATATATATCATAGTAATAGAAATATATATAATGATTTTATTAATATATATCATAGTAATAGAAATGAAATTTTTTTTTACTATAAAAAATATTTAATAAATTGAAAATAGAAATTAATAAATAAAATAGTAAAAAAAAAAAAAATAGTAATAAATTAATATTCTATATTTTAATATAGAATCAAATATAGAATAAATATTCATCGAATATTAATAGAATAGAATTCTATATATAATTAATATAATAATTTAGAATTAATATAATAATAATAATTAATAGTTTAAATAATTTTAAATAATTAATAGTTTAAATAATATTTTCAATTTCTACATAAATTAAAAAAGAAAAATTGAAATTTTCTTTTATTAAATATTTAATTTCGAATTTTTAATAAAAAAAATGAAAATAAGAATTTGGAAAT